GAAATGTGGAGGAAAGTGGGGGAAATGGCCGATACTACTGGAAGGATTCCTCTTTGGCTGATAGGTACTGTAACTGGTATTCCTGTGATCGGTTTAATAGGTATTTTCTTTTACGGTTCATATTCCGGGTTGGGTTCATCTCTGTAGTAATCAGATGAACCAGACTGTAGACATGAAAAAGTAAGAACTCAGCGGTAAGATACCGCTGAGTTCTTACTCTCTTACGCTTAGAGCGAGGCGAGGCTTTGATCTATTCCATATAATATTGGATTATCCAGAAAATCGATTGATTCCTTCTTTCTTGTTGCTTCGTAAAAGTGAATATTATGGAGGAACGACAGAGCCTATAAATCAATCAATAGAAATAGATTCAATTCCATTGTTCAAAAACAACATAAGAAAGAAGGAATAGAGTGGTTTGAAAAATCAGAGAAAAGGATTCTTTTTGTCATTTCTACGAATAGAATATTTTGATTATGTTGACTGGATAACTTTCCAATTTGTATGTTATGTATTTAAACGGATGAGACATCCTGCAAATCATTTCTATACTAAACTAATAAAACCTTACTCTATAAAAACTCTATAAAAAGATAAAAAAAAACTGTGATGAAATAAAAAAAAAAAGAATTTGGATATGCGTAAAAATCGAATTTAATCCGCTTTTCAACCAAAAGAGTCAAAGTCAAAATTTTTTTGTTTGAAGAATTTTTCCTTTATTTTCAAATTTAGAAAAGAAATTTGAAATAGTTATTAAGTTGAATTTAATTAAAAATAATAGAAGAAGTTTCATTTGCTCAATGAATTATCCCCCCTAACCCTTTTTTTTTTGTCTACTACTTCTTATGAATCTAAACAAAGGAATTTCGATAGACCCGGAAAAGAAGAAATAGTAATCTTTGACGAACAAGATAAAAATCATTATTATTTGGATACAAAACGACACAAGAAAGGGTATAAAGTCCTTTTTCTTGTGTCGAATGGAAGATTAGGAAGACTTATAATCCCCCCTAGAAGTATCTGTTCCTTTCATTTATCCCGTCCTTGTCTTGTATCCTCTTCCTTTGTTTTTATATGCCTATTGTCTAGTGCTAGGAATGGGAATGGGATAGAAGTAATGAATTCCATACATCCCGAAAAAGCAGTATAAACAAAGCAAGCGGAGGTATTTACAGAATTTTTTGATCATACATATTTAATTGTATTGATTGACAAGAATTCCGCGCTTTTTACCAACTTGATGGTAAGGAATCTCTGGATCTAAAAATTCATTTCGAATAATTGAACCTTTTCAAACTGTTTCTTTTTAAGAACCAAAAAAATTTGTGCCAAAATAACAGATGCCAAGAAGAACAAAAGGCCTTGGACGCGTAATGGATCTTGAAGCACTATTTCTGCATCTCCCTGACCAAACCCCCCTACATTAGGATTGCTTGTTAATGGTTGATCAAGCTTGATGGATTCACCCTCTGAAACAAGAAGTTCTGGTCCTGGAGGTATAATATCAACCACTTGGTGTCCATCCGATGCATCAACTATGGTTATTTCATATCCTCCTTTTTCTTTACGTACTATTCTGCTTACTATACCTGCGGATGTAGCATTATAGACCGTATTGTTACTCTTGCTCCCATCAGGATAAATCTGACCCCTTCCCCGGTTCCCTCCTACATATATGGGATATTTTAAGAAGTGAACATCTTTCTTCGTAGCAGGGTCGGGGGAAAGAATGGGAAAGACGATTTCACTATATTTCTGACCTGGAACAGGACCTATCACAAGAATATTTCTTTTATTGGGACGATAACTCTGAAAAGACAGATTTCCTATCTTTTCTTTCACCTCGGGAGAAATACGATCGGGAGGGGCTAATTCGAATCCCTCGGGTAAAATAAGAACAACCCCTACATTCAAAGCCCCTTTTTTACCATTAGCAAGAACTTGTTTCAGTTGCTTATCATAAGGAATTCGAACAACTGCTTCAAATACAGTATCAGGAAGTACAGCTTGCGGAACTTCAATATCCACAGGCTTATTAGCTAAATGGCAATTGGCGCATACAATTCGCCCAGTTGCTTCTCGTGGATTTTCATAACCTTGCTGCGCAAAAATGGGATACGCATTTGAAATAGATGTTCGAGTTATTACATATATCATGATCGATACAGAAATAGATCGAGTCATCTGTTCCTTTACCCAAGAAAAAGTATTTCTATTTTGCATGATCCAATCATTGATCCAGGAATTTCTACAATAAATTAGATAGGTGGCTAGTATAGTTCCCTATCTGCGAGTCTGCCATTGTACCGAAATAATTCTACTAAAATAGGACAAATACCTTGAAGAGGTAGAAATATAAAGAAAATAAGTAAAATGCTTTCTTTATACGCGAAGAAAAATTTTGATTGATATCAGGAGATCAAATAAGTTCTTCATTAATTCATTGAATGATAAATGACTACGAGCGAAGGAGATACGCGATTTAAAAAACGGAAGATCCAATATTTCACAATTGTATCTAGAATAACTGGAAAAGTGGAAACAAGACCAGATATAATTTGATCGTTATGAGCCAATCCAAAATCATTGTAGATCGAACCAATCATTAGTTCCCAACCGTGGGTCGAGTGAAATCCGATCCATAAATCAGTAACTAAAAGAATCGAAAAAGCTTTTATTGTGTCACTTAAGTTATAGAAGAATTCCTGAACCCAAGAATTAAGAATGACAAGCTTTTCATTACCCAGAATAAAATAACCACTTAGAATAGCGAAACAGATTATATTTGTCGAAAAATGCAAAATGATATGGAGATGATATTCATTGTGTGTTTTGACCAATTGTATCGTTTCCTTGTGTATTCCTATACGAAACTTTTGTATATGTGTCTCCGGGTATTCTTTTATCATTTCGTCCAACAAGAAGAGTTCTTCTAATTCTAGGAATTTTTCTAGAACATTTTTCTCTTGAATATCATTCAAAAAAGTTTCGGATTGCCTAGTATTCCACCAATTAATAATCCAAGGTTCCAGACTTTTTTGAAATGAGAGAGAGACCCACCAGGGCAAAAATACTATAGATGCAAGATATGGGAGGGAAGTCAATGCTTTCTTTTTTTTCATTTTTTATCTGTGAATTGGTAATGAACTGCTTCATTTGTCAACTCTATCTGATCTGATATTTCTCTAAAGCACGAGTTCTATAACAAGGTATCGAACCTATGGATCTATTCCTATTTTTGTATAATAATTTAGTCCTTAGATCTAGAAGGAATATAGAAATAGAATAAAGACCCCTTTTCGGATGAAAAAAATAAAATTTATGAAATAAAAATAATAAATAATATAATAATAATAAATAATATAATAATATATTTATTAAGTATATATATATATTTTGTTCCTTTCGATAAATACTCGAAGTAACGAATATTATTCGGATTTCAAGACGAAAAACCCTCCCGGATTAATTCCATTAATTTTTTGAAATTACTAAATACATATTCGGATATTTGATGAATTAATACTAAGATTAGACTTATTAGACTTTTTACTAGTATAAAAGAATTGAGTTGGGCCCTATACGCATACAAAACGGTTTTGGTATAGAAAAAAATTTCTTCTTATTGTTTATTATATTTATTATAGTTGTTACATATACGTTCTCCTACTTTTGTTTTATTCTATGCGGGTTGTTGTGCCAACGGACCGAGGAAACAGAATCTAACATGTTTTGCTCGAATGAATATTCTGAGGAAACTTCAATTGTATTAAAAAGGTAAAAAGGAAATTAGCAAGCTCCTTCCATTATGCGGAGAAAACATTCATTCTTCGTTCGGTTCATTTCAAAATACTTCAATTGGTACGCGCAAGAAATAGGCCAATTCCGCCGCTTTTTGCTCAATTTCTCGTGGAGTCAAATTCTCATCAGTACGAGTCAAGGGAATGGTTCCTTGGCCTCTGATTTCCATATAAAGAATACGACGAGGAAAAAGACCCTCTTTAACCTCCATTCTGATTGATTGGATATCTTTCATAAAGAAGCGAAGGAAGATGCGACGATTTATTCCGGGGAATCCCCAACGAAAAATACACATTATTCCTTCTTTTCTATCAAATCGGTCATAACCACTACCGACATTCCATGAAATTGTGCACCACAAATAGGAACTAATGAATAGACCCGCGATCCCATAGAAAGACATCACGATCCCTTGTGGAAAAAAAGCGATTTGCTGAGATGGAAATCCGGGTATCAGATTCCTACCAAGATAACTGGAAGTTCCAACCACTAAGAATCCTAATGAACCTAAAAAAAGGATACAGGCCCAGCAAAAATTACTTGCTTTTCGAGACCCTGTTATAAGTTCTATCCATATATGTTCTGATCGCCAGTTCATACTATACTAGATCCCGTTGTATTCGATTGGAATTGAGAAAAAATTTGACTTTACTTTTCTTCTTGATGCCGAAGTAACTTTCATCAACTAGCACTATTCTGATATGAACCATTAGGAGTAATTGGTTAGATACATTGACTTTCTATTATAAAAATATTCGCCGAGCCTTTTTAACCAGATATGCCCGCATATAACTGCATTTATGCAGATATCATGCATTCGCATGCATAACAGTTCTTTCATTTGTGTTCGGAAAAAGCCACATATCGTACCATATTACACTAAACAATTTTCGGTACCAAATAAATATCTGTATTATGATTCAGTGTTGAAATAAATTGATGAAATTGGGTCCCATCGGATCTAGACAATCTTATTTTTTTGGACATGAAGAAATAAAGAAGCCATTGCAATCGCCGGAAATACTAGACCCACTAAGGGGACAAAAATAGAGGGTAAGTTAAGATCTGTCATAGAATGGGTACCTCGATTTAATATTTGTACCTATTATAAAGATATCTTATGATAAGTATAAGTATATCTATTATAAACTATTATAAATAATATATTATAAATAATATTAAGTAGTTACTAAGTGCAAGGAATGAGAACTAAATGAAGTGTACCTATTCATCTTTCTACACGAATATGTATGATATTCCGCTTTAAGAAATTTTATTATTCTCCCATCCTTATATTCTTTCTATCTATCTTTCTAATAAAATAGAAAGTTTTTTATTATAATTAAAGAGTTTATTATAATATAAGTTCGCGACTCTAACTAAACTAATTCAATCCAACAAAAAAGGATTCCTAGTAAAAAATGGGAGTTCTTGGTAGACATAGTAGTAGACATAGAAATCGCTTCTATTCTATATTTATTTTCATTTTCTTTCGATATTTTTTTTATTTTTTATTTTTATTCAAAGGAAAGAAACCATGGAGCTGAAATAACTCACTCAGAACACCTTTTAAAAGATTACGCGGTACGATTGGGTCGAATAAGCCCTTATGGAATGAATACTCAGCCGCTTGTGAACCGTCAGGTACTGTTTTATTCAATGTTTGTTCAATTACTCTTTTACCCGCAAAAGCAATGTAGGCATTGGGTTCAGCAATAATAACATCTCCCAACATACCAAAACTGGCAGTTACTCCACCAGTTGTAGGAGATGTAAGAATTGATACATAGAATAACTTTTTATTTGATTGATAATTATATGAAGCAGAAGATATTTTAGCCATTTGCATCAAGCTCAAACTTCCTTCTTGCATGCGTGCTCCTCCAGAAGCACACACAATAATGACAGGTAGAGATCGATTAGTAGCATACTCGATCAAACGGGTGATTTTCTCGCCTACTACAGATCCCATACTACCCCCCATGAACTGAAAATCCATAACCCCAATTGCTATGGGAATACCATTTAGTTGACCTATGCCTGTTTGAACAGCTTCAGTTAAACCTGTCCTTCTTTGATAAGAATCGATACGATCTCTATAAGGTTCCTCCTCGGAATGAAATTCAATGGGGTCCATGGAGACCATATCCTCATCCATAGGATCCCAAGTGCCCGGATCAATCAAAAGTTCGATTCTATCTGAACTACTCATTTTCAAATGATATCCACACTGTTCACAAATATTCATTTTTGACCTAAAAAATTTTTTATAATTTAATCCATAACAATTTTCGCATTGAACCCATAAATTTCTGTATTTTTTATTTATATCAAAATCATTAGATCTTCCTCTTATATTGAAATCACGGCTGTTACCACCAGTTTTTATACTAGAATTCCTACTTTCACTTCCGCTTACGCCTTCAGTACAAATGAAACTAGAAATGTAACTGTCACTGTAATTGTCGGTACCACCAAAAATGTAACTATGAATACTGACTTCAAAACGAAGATAACTATCAATGCAACTATTAATATGATTATTCCAACTAGATTGAGTATCATACATGTAATGATAATAGTAGTGATTGTTACTCTTAGACCTATTATTCAAATAACTGAAAAAAAAACTATTATTGTCAATCTCAAAAATCTGATTTTCAATATCAAAATATACAGAATAACTGTCACCATTACCATCCCTAACTAAAAAAGTGTTATCAGAGATCAAACTCCAAATATCCCTGATATCAAATAAATAATCAACATTACTGAAACTATATCTACTATTATAACTACTATTATCACTCCAACTAGGAATGTTTTTCTCCGTATCATTTAGAAGAGGCTCCTCACTTCCACCAGTATGTCCAACAGCATTAAGACTATCTATTGATTTACTTAGCCCACGTTTATGTTCTAACTTCTCCTTATCCTTAGACAACATCGAATTGAACCACCATTTTTTCATAGAGTCTTCCTGTCCCCCTATTTGATGAAAATATTATAGATGAATAGTCATTCGATGAATAATCATTTTACTATTGTATTTCCTATCAGGAATTAAGCATATGATCCGATCATTGGAATTGTTAACTAATAACGAGTGAGTATTGAAAGAAATAATTCTCTTTTGGGGGGGATCTGGGGTATCACTTCAATATATATATATATATATATTATGATAGAATCTTTTTCTCAATTAGAAATATAAAGACAGGTTTCTCTCGTGTCATGTACAAAAAAAATTCTCATCGAAAAGATAAATAGTTGTTTCTTCCTATACTAGAAATGAGGAATTCATTCTCGTAGAATCTCGTATCATATAATCAAATAATAAGTTTATCTTGCAATATGAAACGAAAAAGACAATATACAGGGTGAGTATAGGGGGCCCCTCCTTTGGCTTGATCTATGGCCTGAAACTGCGGGATAGAAAACGATCCACCAATCCCAAGGATCCATAATTAATCCTATGGATCCAACAATAAACAACAAAAGTATTAAGTTGTTTAGTCTTCGATTTTTTCTTGTATTTAGATCTTGTATATAGAAATCTGTACATATGAAAGATCTATGCAAATACATAGTATAGGATGCTCATTCTTTATTCGGCTCAATCCTTTTTTTTTTGGAAAAGGATTGGGCCGAGTTTAATTGCAATCAATTAGGAGAACAAACAGAAATTACTGAATTATG